GCTAGCGTAGCTTAACACAAAGCATAGCACTGAAGATGCTAAGATGGGTCCTAAAAAACTCCGCATGCACAAAGGCATGGTCCCGACCTTATTATCAGCTCTAACTCAACTTACACATGCAAGTATCCGCAGCCCAGTGAGTATGCCCTCAATCCCCTGCCCGGGGACGAGGAGCGGGCATCAGGCACAAACATTTAGCCCAAGACGCCTGGCCAAGCCACACCCCCAAGGGAATTCAGCAGTGATAAACATTAAGCCATAAGTGAAAACTTGACTCAGTTAGTGTCAAAAGGGCCGGTAAAACTCGTGCCAGCCACCGCGGTTAGACGAGAGGCCCCAGTTGATAGTATAACGGCGTAAAGGGTGGTTAAGGAGAAATAAAAATAAAGCCAAATGGCCCCTCGGCCGTCATACGCTTCTGGGTGTCCGAAGCCCTTACACGAAAGTAGCTTTAATAAACCAACCTGACCCCACGAAAACTGAGAAACAAACTGGGATTAGATACCCCACTATGCTCAGCCGTAAACTTAGATATCCAACTACAATTAGATGTCCGCCAGGGTACTACGAGCACTAGCTTAAAACCCAAAGGACCTGACGGTATCTCAGACCCCCCTAGAGGAGCCTGTTCTAGAACCGATAACCCCCGTTCAACCTCACCACCTCTAGCCATCCCAGCCTATATACCGCCGTCGTAAGCTTACCCTGTGAAGGATATAAAAGTAAGCAAAATGGGTACAGCCCAGAACGTCAGGTCGAGGTGTAGCGCATGAAGTGGAAAGAAATGGGCTACATTTTCTACCACAGAATATCACGAACATGTACAATGAAATAATGCTTGAAGGAGGATTTAGTAGTAAAAGGGAAATAGAGTGTCCCTTTGAACCCGGCTCTGAGACGCGTACACACCGCCCGTCACTCTCCCCTGTCAAAACGCACCAAAAATACTTAATACAAAAGCACTGACAAGGGGAGGCAAGTCGTAACACGGTAAGTGTACCGGAAGGTGCACTTGGACCAAACCCAGGGTGTGGCTGAGTTAGTTAAGCATCTCACTTACACCGAGAAGACATCCATGCAAATTGGATCACCCTGAGCCAAACAGCTAGCTTAAACACCCAATAATTAAACAATATAAATAAAATAAAATAAATCTAACACCATAAACCTAAACCATTCTTTTACCTTAGTATGGGAGACAGAAAAGGTTCCACAGAGCAATAGAGAAAGTACCGCAAGGGAAAGCTGAAAGAGAAATGAAACAACCCATATAAGCATTAAAAAGCAAAGATTTAACCTTGTACCTTTCGCATCATGATTTAGCCAGCATACCCAAGCAAAGCGACTTTTAGTTTGAAACCCCGAAACCAGGTGAGCTACCCCGAGACAGCCTATTATAGGGCCAACCCGTCTCTGTGGCAAAAGAGTGGGAAGAACTCCGGGTAGAAGTGACAGACCTACCGAACCTGGTGATAGCTGGTTGCCTAAGAAATGGATAGAAGTTCAGCCTCGAATGCCTCAAGTTAAACAAGACACAAACAAGACACAGAGAAATACACGAGAGTTAGTTAAAGGGGGTACAGCCCCTTCAACAAAGGACACAACCTTCTCAGGAGGATAAAGATCACAATACACAAAACATACTGTTCTAGTGGGCCTAAAAGCAGCCACCTAAACAGAAAGCGTTAAAGCTCAGACAGACAAAAGTTTATTATCCTGATAAAAAATCTTATTCCCCTAACACTATTAGGCCAACCCATGCCACCATGGAAGAGATTATGCTAAAATGAGTAACAAGAAGGCCCGCCCTTCTCCAAGCACAAGTGTAAGCCAAACCGGACCAACCACTGGCAAATAACGAGCTCAATCCAAGAGAGAAATGTGAGCTACAAAAAAATCAAGAAAAACCCACAATAAAACCATCGTTACCCCCACACTGGAGTGCACCATAAAGGAAAGACTAAAAGAAAAGGAAGGAACTCGGCAAACACAAGCCTCGCCTGTTTACCAAAAACATCGCCTCCTGCAACACAACTAAGTATAGGAGGTCAAGCCTGCCCAGTGACCACAAGTTTAACGGCCGCGGTATTTTGACCGTGCAAAGGTAGCGCAATCACTTGTCTTTTAAATAGAGACCTGTATGAATGGCTAAACGAGGGCTTAGCTGTCTCCCCTTTCCAGTCAGTGAAATTGATCTACCCGTGCAGAAGCGGGTATAATTATACAAGACGAGAAGACCCTCTGGAGCTTAAGGTACAAAACTCAACCACGTAAAGAAACTTGGTAAAAAGTAAAAACTTCGTAGAAAATGAAATTTTACCTTCGGTTGGGGCGACCACGGAGGAAAATAAAGCCTCCAAGTGGACTGGGACAAAACCTCCTAAAACCAAGAGAGACATCTCTAAGCCACAGAACATCTGACCAAACATGATCCGGCCAAAAAGTCGATCAACGAACCAAGTTACCCTAGGGATAACAGCGCAATCCTCTCCCAGAGTCCATATCGACGAGAGGGTTTACGACCTCGATGTTGGATCAGGACATCCTAATGGTGCAGCCGCTATTAAGGGTTCGTTTGTTCAACGATTAATAGTCCTACGTGATCTGAGTTCAGACCGGAGCAATCCAGGTCAGTTTCTATCTGTAAAGCTACTTTTCCTAGTACGAAAGGATCGGAAGAGAAGGGCCCATGCCTAAAGCACGCCCCCCCCCTAATTTATGAAAACAAATAAATAAAATAAAGGGAGAGCCAAAACCTAAACTGGCCAAAAATAAGGGACATACTGGGGTGGCAGAGCATGGTAAATTGCGAAAGGCCTAAGCCCTTTTAACCGGAGGTTCAAATCCTCTTCCCAGTTATGCTAAGTACCCTAATAACTCACTTAATTAATCCCCTGGCCTACATCGTACCCGTACTCCTAGCAGTAGCCTTTCTAACACTAGTTGAACGAAAAGTACTAGGATATATACAACTACGAAAAGGGCCAAATGTAGTAGGACCCTACGGACTACTACAACCAATCGCAGACGGTGTAAAACTATTTATTAAAGAACCCGTACGCCCCTCTACATCATCCCCATTTCTATTCCTAGCAACCCCAATGCTCGCACTAACCCTAGCCATAATCCTGTGAGCACCAATACCAATACCCCACCCAGTAACTGACCTTAACCTAGGAATCCTATTTATACTAGCCCTATCAAGCCTCGCTGTGTACTCCATCCTAGGATCAGGATGAGCATCAAATTCAAAATATGCATTAATTGGAGCCCTACGGGCCGTAGCCCAAACAATTTCATATGAAGTCAGCCTAGGATTAATTCTCCTATCTGTAATTATCTTCTCTGGGGGATATACCCTACAAACATTTAATGTTACCCAAGAAAGCATCTGACTATTAATCCCAGCCTGACCTTTAGCCGCAATATGATACATCTCAACACTAGCCGAAACAAACCGAGCACCATTTGACCTGACAGAGGGAGAATCAGAACTAGTATCTGGCTTTAACGTAGAATATGCAGGAGGACCATTCGCATTATTCTTCCTAGCCGAATACGCCAACATCCTCCTAATAAACACCCTCTCAACTGTCCTATTCCTGGGGGCCTTACACATCCCAAGCATCCCTGGACTAACCACAATCAACCTCATAATCAAAGCCGCACTACTGTCTATTGTATTCCTGTGAGTGCGAGCCTCATACCCACGATTCCGATACGACCAACTAATACACCTCGTGTGAAAAAACTTTCTCCCCCTTACACTCGCATTTGTACTATTACACACCGCCCTGCCAATCGCACTAGCAGGACTCCCCCCACAACTATAATCATAAAGGAACTGTGCCTGAATGCCCAAGGACCACTTTGATAGAGTGACTTATAGGGGTTAAAATCCCCTCAGTTCCTAGAAAGAAGGGAATCGAACCCATACTCAAGAGATCAAAACTCTTGGTGCTTCCTCTACACCACTTCCTAAGGTGGGGTCAGCTAATAAAGCTTTCGGGCCCATACCCCGAACATGACGGTTAAAATCCCTCCTCCGCCAATGAGCCCATACGTATTTGCAATCCTACTATCCAGCCTAGGATTAGGAACCACCCTTACCTTCGCTAGCTCCCACTGGCTGCTAGCTTGAATAGGCCTAGAAATTAATACACTAGCAATTACCCCCTTAATAGCACAACATCACCACCCACGTGCAGTAGAAGCAACCACAAAATATTTTTTAACCCAAGCCACTGCAGCAGCAATAATCCTATTCGCAAGCACAACAAATGCCTGAGTAACAGGAGAATGAAGCATCAATGACCTCTCAAACCCCGTCGCCAGTACAATATTTATAATTGCCTTAGCACTTAAAATTGGACTTGCACCAGTACACTTCTGAATACCAGAAGTACTACAAGGACTAGACCTAATAACAGGACTAATCCTATCCACTTGACAAAAACTTGCCCCATTTGCACTAATCATCCAAACAGCACAAACCATTGACCCATCATTATTAACAATATTAGGAATCACCTCTACATTAGTTGGAGGCTGAGGAGGACTAAACCAAACCCAAATCCGAAAAATCCTAGCCTACTCCTCAATCGCACACATAGGATGGATAATCATTATTATTCAATACGCCCCACAACTTACACTAATTGCACTAGGAACATACATTATCATAACCTCCGCAGCATTCTTAACTATAAAAACATCACTAACAACAAAAATCAGCACACTAGCAACGACCTGATCAAAAAGCCCCATCCTGACATCTACAACCGCCCTAGTGCTCTTATCACTAGGAGGCTTACCACCACTCACAGGATTCATACCAAAATGACTAATCCTACAAGAACTAGCAAAACAAGAACTCCCAATCATCGCTACAGCCATAGCCCTAACCGCCCTAATCAGCTTATATTTTTACCTACGACTATGTTACGCAATGACACTAACTATCTCCCCCAACACAACCAACTCAACTATACCCTGACGAACCAACACAACCCAAACCTCCCTCCCCCTGGCCCTATTTACCATAGCCGCCCTTGGATTATTACCAATAACCCCAACCATCATATCACTAACCACATAGGAACTTAGGATAATACTAGACCAAAAGCCTTCAAAGCTTTAAGTAGAAGTGAAAATCTTCTAGTCCCTGATTAAGACCTACAAGAAACTAACTCGCATCTCCTAATTGCAAATCAGGTACTTTAATTAAGCTAAGGCCTCACTAGATGGGAAGGCCTCGATCCTACAAACTCTTAGTTAACAGCTAAGCGCTCAAGCCGACGAGCATCCATCTACTTTTCCCGCCGCCTTAGGGACCAAGGCGGGAAAAGCCCCGGTAGAGTATTAATCTACGCCTTCAAATTTGCAATCTGATGTGCTCTTCACCACGGGACTGGTAGAAAGAGGACTTAAACCTCTGTCTTCGGGGCTACAACCCACCGCCTGAACTCTCGGCCATCCTACCTGTGGCAATCACGCGCTGATTCTTCTCTACTAACCACAAAGACATTGGTACCCTTTATCTTGTATTCGGTGCCTGAGCCGGAATAGTAGGAACCGCCTTAAGTCTTCTTATTCGGGCCGAACTAAGCCAACCCGGATCACTTCTAGGCGATGACCAAATTTATAATGTTATCGTTACCGCCCACGCCTTTGTAATAATCTTCTTTATAGTAATGCCAATCCTTATTGGAGGGTTCGGAAACTGACTCGTCCCGTTAATAATTGGAGCCCCAGACATAGCATTCCCACGAATAAATAACATAAGCTTCTGACTACTGCCCCCATCATTTCTGCTATTATTAGCCTCCTCTGGTGTTGAGGCCGGGGCCGGAACAGGATGAACAGTATACCCACCCCTTGCAGGAAACCTGGCCCACGCAGGAGCATCAGTAGACCTAACAATCTTTTCACTTCACTTAGCAGGTGTGTCATCAATTCTAGGTGCAATCAACTTTATCACCACAACCATTAATATAAAACCCCCAGCTATTTCCCAATATCAAACACCATTATTCGTCTGATCTGTACTTGTAACTGCTGTTCTACTTCTCCTATCATTACCTGTCTTAGCTGCCGGAATTACAATACTACTAACAGATCGAAACCTCAATACCACATTCTTCGACCCGGCGGGCGGAGGAGATCCAATCCTTTACCAACACCTATTCTGATTCTTTGGGCACCCAGAAGTTTACATTCTCATTCTCCCAGGATTCGGAATTATTTCCCACGTTGTAGCTTACTATTCAGGTAAAAAAGAACCATTTGGGTATATAGGAATAGTTTGAGCTATAATGGCCATCGGCCTTCTAGGGTTCATCGTATGAGCCCACCACATATTTACTGTTGGAATGGATGTAGACACTCGTGCATATTTCACATCTGCAACAATAATCATCGCAATTCCAACAGGTGTAAAAGTATTCAGCTGACTAGCCACACTCCATGGAGGGTCTATTAAATGAGAAACACCCATGCTATGAGCCCTAGGGTTTATTTTCCTATTTACAGTAGGTGGTTTAACAGGAATTGTACTATCCAACTCATCATTAGACATCGTCCTCCACGACACCTATTATGTAGTTGCACACTTCCACTATGTATTATCTATGGGTGCCGTATTCGCCATTATAGCAGCCTTCGTACACTGATTCCCCTTATTAACTGGATATACCCTTCACAGCACCTGAACGAAAATCCACTTCGGAGTTATATTTATTGGAGTTAACCTCACATTCTTCCCACAACACTTCCTAGGCCTAGCAGGAATACCACGACGATACTCTGACTACCCAGACGCCTACGCCCTATGAAACACAGTATCATCTATTGGGTCATTAATCTCTTTAGTGGCAGTAATTATATTCCTATTTATCCTATGAGAAGCTTTCACCGCTAAACGAGAAGTATTGTCTGTAGAATTAACAATAACAAATGTAGAATGACTTCACGGCTGCCCTCCACCTTACCATACATACGAAGAACCAGCCTTCGTACAAATTCAATCAAATTAACGAGAAAGGGAGGAATTGAACCCCCATATGCTGGTTTCAAGCCAGCCACATAACCACTCTGTCACTTCCTTCTAAAGACATTAGTAAAGTGTAAATTACACCACCTTGTCAAGGTGAAATCGCAGGTTAAATCCCTGCATGTCTTAAGCTCAAAGCTTAATGGCACATCCAACACAACTAGGATTCCAAGACGCGGCATCACCCGTTATAGAAGAACTTCTTCACTTCCACGACCACGCACTAATAATCGTATTCCTAATCAGCACTATAGTACTATATATTATTGTTGCAATAGTCTCAACTAAACTCACCAATAAGTATATTCTTGACTCCCAAGAAATCGAAATTGTATGAACCATCCTTCCAGCCGTTATTTTAGTATTAATCGCCCTACCCTCCCTACGCATTTTATATCTTATAGACGAAATCAACGACCCCCACCTAACAATTAAAGCAATAGGACATCAATGATACTGAAGCTATGAATATACAGACTACGAAAACCTAGGATTTGATTCTTATATAGTACCAACTCAAGACCTAACCCCAGGACAATTCCGACTTCTAGAAACAGACCACCGAATAGTTATCCCAATAGAATCCCCAATTCGTGTTTTAGTATCCGCCGAGGACGTATTACACTCCTGAGCTGTCCCATCTCTCGGTATAAAAATAGACGCAGTCCCAGGACGACTAAATCAAACCGCCTTTATTGCCTCACGCCCAGGACTATTCTATGGACAGTGCTCCGAAATCTGCGGAGCCAATCACAGCTTTATACCAATTGTAGTCGAAGCAGTACCGCTAGAACACTTTGAAAACTGATCCTCACTAATACTAGAAGACGCCTCACTAGGAAGCTAAATATTGGACAAAGCGTTGGCCTTTTAAGCCAAAGACTGGTGACTCCCGACCACCCCTAGTGAAATGCCACAACTAAACCCTGGCCCTTGATTTGCAATCCTAACATTCTCTTGATTAATCTTCCTAACTATTATCCCAACTAAAATCTTAAACCATACTTACCCAAATGAACCGACCTCAGTAAGTGCCGAAAAACACAAAGCTGAATCCTGAGACTGACCATGATAGCAAGCTTCTTCGACCAATTTGAAAGCCCCCTATACCTAGGGATTCCACTAATCGCGATCGCGATCGCACTACCATGAGTACTTTACCCAACCCCACCATCCCGATGAATTAATAACCGACTTACCACAATCCAAGGATGATTCATCAGTCGATTCACAAACCAACTAATACTACCACTAAATGTAGGAGGACATAAATGAGCACTACTACTGGCCTCACTGATAATCTTCTTAATTACAATTAACATACTTGGCCTATTACCATATACATTTACACCCACAACACAACTATCACTTAATATAGGATTTGCCACACCACTATGACTTGCCACTGTAATTATTGGAATACGAAATCAACCTACAGTCGCCCTAGGACATTTACTACCAGAAGGGACACCCATTCCACTTATTCCAGTACTAATCATTATCGAAACAATTAGTTTATTTATTCGACCATTAGCCCTTGGAGTTCGACTCACAGCCAACCTAACCGCAGGCCACCTACTAATTCAACTTATTGCCACAGCCGTATATGTCCTTCTACCAATATTACCAACAGTAGCAATCCTAACTGCTACAGTACTCTTCCTTCTCACACTACTAGAAATCGCAGTAGCAATAATTCAAGCCTACGTATTTGTACTTCTACTAAGCCTATACCTGCAAGAAAACGTCTAATGGCCCACCAAGCACATGCCTATCATATAGTCGATCCAAGCCCATGACCGCTAACCGGAGCTATCGCTGCCCTACTAATAACATCCGGCTTAGCAATCTGATTTCATTTCCACTCCACAACACTAATAACTCTGGGGATAATTCTTCTGCTTCTCACCATATACCAATGATGACGTGACATTATCCGAGAAGGAACCTTTCAAGGCCACCACACACCCCCAGTACAAAAAGGACTACGATACGGGATAATCCTATTCATCACTTCTGAAGTATTCTTTTTCCTAGGATTCTTCTGAGCCTTCTACCACTCAAGCCTGGCACCAACACCAGAACTAGGGGGATGCTGACCCCCAACAGGAATTATCCCACTAGACCCATTCGAAGTACCACTTCTAAACACAGCAGTGCTTCTAGCATCAGGTGTTACAGTAACATGAGCCCACCACAGCATTATAGAAGGAGAGCGAAAACAAGCCATCCAATCCTTAATACTAACCATCTTACTAGGGCTTTACTTCACTGCACTTCAAGCCATAGAATACTATGAAGCACCCTTCACAATCGCAGACGGAGTCTATGGCTCAACATTCTTCGTAGCTACAGGATTCCACGGCCTACACGTTATTATCGGATCAACTTTCCTAGCAGTATGCCTCCTGCGCCAAATCCAATACCACTTCACTTCTGAACACCACTTCGGCTTCGAAGCCGCTGCTTGATACTGACACTTTGTCGACGTAGTATGACTATTCCTTTACGTATCTATTTATTGATGAGGCTCATAATCTTTCTAGTATTAATGTTAGTACAAGTGACTTCCAATCACACAGTCTTGGTTAAACCCCAAGGAAAGATAATGAATCTAATTATAACCATTCTGACTATCACAACAACCCTATCCTTAATCCTAGGAATCGTATCATTTTGATTACCACAAATAAACCCAGACGCAGAAAAACTATCACCATACGAGTGCGGATTTGACCCACTAGGATCTGCCCGAATACCATTCTCATTACGATTCTTCCTGGTAGCAATCCTATTCCTCCTCTTCGACCTAGAAATTGCCCTCCTTCTCCCGCTACCCTGAGGAGACCAACTCAACAACCCCACCGGAACACTTTTCTGAGCCACAATAGTCCTAATCTTACTAACTCTGGGATTAATTTATGAATGAACCCAAGGCGGTTTAGAATGAGCAGAATAGGGAGTTAGTCCAAAATAAGACCTCTGATTTCGACTCAGAAAACCGTGGTTTAATTCCACGACCCCCTTATGACACCCGTACATTTTAGCTTTAGCTCAGCATTTATACTAGGCCTAATAGGACTGGCATTCCACCGAACCCATTTACTCTCTGCACTCCTCTGCCTAGAGGGAATAATATTATCCCTATTTATTGCACTAGCCTTATGGGCACTACAATTCGAATCCACAGGATTCTCAACAGCCCCTATACTACTCCTAGCCTTCTCTGCCTGTGAAGCTAGCACCGGCCTAGCACTACTAGTCGCCACCGCCCGCACCCATGGCACCGACCGGCTACAAAACCTAAATCTCCTGCAATGCTAAAAGTATTAATCCCCACAATTATACTATTTCCAACAATTTGATTAACCTCCCCCAAATGACTATGAACAACTACAACCGCACATAGCCTCCTAATTGCCTTTATCAGCCTAACATGATTAAAATGGACATCTGAAACCGGATGAACCTCCCCTAATATATACCTAGCCACAGACCCACTATCAACCCCGCTCCTAGTATTAACATGCTGACTACTTCCACTTATAATTTTAGCCAGCCAAAACCATATTAACTCCGAACCAATTAGCCGACAACGCTCATACATTACACTCCTAGCCTCACTACAAACCTTTCTAATCATGGCATTCGGGGCCACAGAGATTATTATATTTTATATTATATTTGAAGCCACACTAATCCCAACCCTTATTATTATCACCCGATGAGGAAACCAAACCGAACGACTAAACGCAGGAACCTATTTTCTATTCTACACCCTAGCTGGATCCCTCCCACTCCTAGTTGCTTTACTCCTCCTCCAACAATCTACAGGGACACTATCGATACTAGTACTTCAATACTCACAACCACTGCAACTCAACTCCTGGGGTCACATAGTCTGATGAGCCGGCTGCCTAATTGCATTTCTAGTTAAAATACCACTATATGGGGTCCACCTATGATTACCAAAAGCACATGTAGAAGCCCCCGTAGCAGGATCAATAGTACTAGCAGCAGTTCTACTAAAACTTGGAGGATATGGAATAATACGAATAATAGTAACACTAGACCCACTATCAAAAGAATTAGCCTACCCATTCATTATTCTAGCTCTCTGGGGAATTATTATAACCGGATCAATTTGCCTTCGACAAACAGACTTAAAATCATTAATCGCTTACTCCTCTGTAAGTCATATAGGATTAGTCGCGGGGGGTATTTTAATCCAAACCCCCTGAGGATTCTCAGGAGCAATCATTCTAATAATCGCCCACGGACTAGTATCATCAGCCCTATTCTGCCTAGCCAACACAGCATACGAACGAACCCATAGCCGAACAATAATCCTCGCCCGAGGATTACAAGTAATTTTTCCACTAACCGCAGTATGATGATTCATCGCCAACCTGGCCAACTTAGCACTTCCACCACTACCTAACTTAATAGGAGAACTAATAATTATTACAACACTATTCAACTGATCCCCATGAACAATTCTACTCACCGGCCTAGGAACACTAATCACAGCGGGCTACTCTCTATATATATTCCTTATATCACAACGAGGCCCAACACCAAACCATATCACAGGACTCCAACCATTCCACACCCGAGAACACCTATTAATAACTCTACATCTCATTCCCGTTATTCTACTAGTAACAAAACCAGAACTCATATGAGGATGATGCTACTGTAAGTATAGTTTAACTAAAATATTAGATTGTGATTCTAAAGACAGGGGTTAAAACCCCCTTACTCACCAAGGAAGTACAGAAAATAGTAAGTACTGCTAATCCTTACGCTCCATGGTTAAAATCCATGGCTTCCTTGCGCTTTCAAAGGATAACAGCTCATCCATTGGTCTTAGGAACCAAAAACTCTTGGTGCAAATCCAAGTGAAAGCTAAAATGACATTGATCATACACTCATCACTTCTCCTAATCTTCTTCATCTTAATATACCCACTACTTACAACACTTAACCCCAACCAAGAACCTAAAATAGCAGAAATAACTAAAATTGCTGTTAGTTCCGCATTCTTTACTAGCCTACTACCCCTCATAATTTTCCTAAACTCAAAAACAGAAGGTATTATTACAAACTGACAATGAATAAACACCCAAACATTCGACGTAAATATCAGCTTTAAGTTTGATCACTACTCCCTAATCTTCGTTCCCATCGCACTATACGTAACCTGATCAATTCTAGAATTTGCATTATGATACATACACTCCGACCCAAACATCGACCGATTCTTTAAATACTTACTCACATTCCTGGTAGCCATAATTATCCTAGTTACAGCCAACAACATATTCCAACTATTTATTGGCTGAGAAGGAGTAGGGATTATATCATTCCTCCTCATCGGATGATGACACGGGCGGGCAGACGCCAACACAGCAGCCCTACAAGCTGTAATTTACAACCGAGTAGGAGACATTGGATTAATCATAACAATAGCTTGACTTGCAATAAACCTAAACTCCTGAGAAATCCAACAAATCTTTACCCTGTCTAAAAACTTTGACATAACAATCCCCTTAATAGGACTTGCCCTAGCAGCAACAGGGAAATCAGCTCAATTCGGCCTACACCCGTGACTTCCCTCCGCCATGGAGGGCCCCACACCAGTATCCGCCCTACTCCACTCAAGCACTATAGTAGTTGCAGGAATTTTTCTACTAATCCGCCTTCACCCCCTAATAGAAGACAATCAACTAGCCTTAACAACCTGCCTCTGCCTAGGAGCATTAACCTCTTTATTCACAGCCACTTGCGCCCTAACCCAAAACGATATCAAAAAAATCGTAGCTTTCTCAACATCAAGCCAACTAGGATTAATAATAGTTACAATTGGACTTAATCAACCACAACTAGCGTTCCTTCACATCTGCACCCATGCCTTCTTCAAAGCCATACTATTCTTATGTTCCGGGTCAATTATTCACAGCCTAAACGACGAACAAGATATCCGAAAAATAGGGGGCCTATTCAACATTATACCTGCCACCTCAACCTACTTCACAATCGGCAGCCTAGCCCTAACAGGAACCCCCTTCCTAGCAGGATTCTTCTCCAAAGACGCAATCATTGAAGCCCTAAACACCTCTTATCTAAACGCCTGAGCCCTAACCCTAACGCTAATTGCCACATCATTCACTGCAGTATATAGCTTCCGACTAGTATATTTCGTAATCATGGGAACTCCACGATTCCTACCACTATCCCCAATCAACGAAAACAACCCACTAGTGATCAATTCTATCAAGCGACTTGCCTGAGGAAGCATCATCGCAGGCCTTATTATTACACAAAACTTCCTACCAATAAAAACACCAATCATAACAATACCAACCACCATAAAAATAGCAGCTCTAATAGTAACAATTGTGGGCTTAATAGCAGCCATAGAATTAGCAAACCTAACAAGCAAACAAGTAAAAGTAACCCCAATCATTCCAACCCACCACTTCTCAAACATGTTAGGATTCTTCCCAGCAATCATCCATCGACTACTCCCAAAACTTAAACTAACCCTAGGACAATCAGCCGCCACCCAACTCGACAAAACATGGCTCGAAAACCTAGGACCAAAAGGCCTAGCAATAGCACAAACAACCATAGCAAAAATTACAAACGACATCACACGAGGAATAATTAAAACGTACCTAACCATCTTCCTCCTAACCTTAGTCCTAGCCACCATCCCAACCCTCCTCTAAACTGCACGAATAGCACCACGACTTAAACCACGAGTAAGCTCCAGCACAACCAATAATGTTAAAAGCAACACCCAGGCACAAATAACTAACATCCCCCCACCAAACGAGTACATAACAGCTACACCACTTGTATCCCCACGTAAAACAGAAAACTCCTTTAACTCATCTACAACCACCCAAGAGCCCTCATATCAGCCCCCCCAAAAAAATCATGCTGCTAAACAAACCCCTAATAAATATATTAAAACAAAACCCAACACAGAGCGACTACCTCAAGCCTCTGGAAAAGGCTCAGCAGCCAAAGCTGCAGAATAAGCAAAAACCACAAGTATCCCCCCTAAATAAATTAAAAAAAGAACCAAAGATAAAAAAGAGCCCCCATGACCAACTAAAACTCCACACCCCATCCCTGCCGCCACCACTAAACCAAGAGCAGCAAAATAAGGCGTAGGATTAGAAGCAACAGCCACCAAACCTACAACCAGAGCTATCAATAATATAAACATAAAATAGGTCATAATTCTTGCTCAGACTTTAACCGAGACCAATGACTTGAAGAACCACCGTTGTTATTCAACTACAAGAACCATTAATGGCAAGCCTGCGAAAAACACACCCCTTAATCAAAATCGCTAATGATGCATTAGTCGACCTACCAGCACCCTCCAACATTTCTGTATGATGAAATTTTGGATCCCTACTAGGACTATGCTTAATTACCCAAATACTAACCGGCCTATTTCTAGCCATACATTACACCGCAGATATTTCAACCGCATTCTCATCAGTAACCCACATCTGCCGAGACGTAAACTACGGCTGACTAATCCGAAACGTCCATGCTAACGGAGCATCATTCTTCTTCATTTGCATTTATATACATATCGCTCGAGGCCTGTACTACGGATCATATCTCTATAAAGAAACCTGAAACATTGGAGTAGTCCTACTACTGCTAGTTATAATAACAGCTTTCGTAGGCTACGTCCTCCCATGAGGACAAATATCCTTCTGAGGCGCCACAGTAATCACAAACCTATTATCCGCCGTCCCATATGTAGGGGACATACTAGTCCAATGAATTTGAGGAGGATTTTCAGTAGACAACGCGACACTAACACGATTTTTCGCGTTCCATTTCCTACTACCATTTATTATTGCTGCAGTAACCATTCTACATCTACTATTCCTCCATGAAACAGGATCAAATAACCCAATTGGCCTAAACTCAGACGCAGATAAAATCCCCTTCCACCCATACTTCACATATAAAGACCTCCTTGGATTTGTAATCATACTACTAGGCCTTACAACACTAGCATTATTCTCCCCAAACCTATTAGGAGACCCGGAAAACTTCACCCCAGCTAACCCCTTAGTAACCCCACCACACATTAAACCAGAATGATACTTCCTATTCGCCTACGCCATCCTACGATCCATCCCAAACAAGTTAGGAGGCGTTCTCGCACTACTATTCTCCATTCTAGTATTAATAGTAGTCCCCCTATTACACACCTCAAAACAACGAGGACTAACATTCCGCCCAGTCACCCAATTCCTATTCTGAACTCTAGTAGCAGACATAATTATTTTAACATGAATTGGGGGAATACCAGTAGAACACCCATACATTATTATTGGACAAATCGCATCCGTCCTATACTTCGCACTATTCCTTATTCTTATACCATTAGCAGGATGATTAGAAAATAAAGCACTAGAATTATCTTGCCCTAGTAGCTTAGTCTAAAAGCATCGGTCTTGTAATCCGAAGATCGGAGGTTCAAATCCCCCCTAGAGCCCAGAAAAGAGAGATTTTAACTCCCACCCCTGGCTCCCAAAGCCAGAATTCTAAACTAAACTATTTTCTGGAGCCAAAACATCCCTTTATGGTTTAGTACATAATATGCATAATATTACATATATGTGTTAAATACATATATGTATTATCACCAATTCATTATTTTAACCATAAAGCATGTATTAAAATATCAAGGTATACATAAAGCATACAAATTAAAATCAGAATAAAATTATTTAAACTTGAGTAACTTATTGACTCCATAAAAATTTGACCTCAAATTTTTACTTTGGTGAATCAACTATCCATTAACGTACAACATATTAATGTAGTAAGAGACCACCAACTAATTTGTACAAAGGTATATCATGCATGATAGAATCAGGGACAATAATATAAGAGTTGCATAATATGAACTATTACTGGCATCTGGTTCCTATTTCAGGTACATAAACTGTAATAATTCCCCATAATAATAATTATACTGGCATCTGATTAATGGTGTAGTACATATGTTTAATAACCCCACATGCCAAGCGTTCTTTTATATGCATATGGTATTTTTTTCTGGTTTCCTTTCATCTTGCATCTCAGAGTGTAAACTCAAATGTATAATTAAGGTAGTACATTTTCCTTGTATGTGACATGTATATTAATTATTTAAAGACATAACTTAAGAATTACATATTATTAACTCAAGTGCATAACATATACATACCTTGTTCAACTATCCTTACTATAGTGCCCCTTTGGTTTTCACGCGTCAAACCCCCCTACCCCCCTACGCTCAGCAAATCCTGTTATCCTTGTCAAACCCCTAAACCAAGGAGGACTCAAGAACGTATGAGCCAACAAGTTGAGATATAAATTGACATCACATTTTATTTATATATATATATATATATACATGTATAATTCACCATTTTTGGTCCATCTCTAACCCAAAAATGCCTACCAAAATACCAAAAAATCAACACTAAATATTCCAATATATTTTC